ATAATGATTTCACCAGGAATTAAAGAGTTTTTTAAAAGGTTTTTTCCTTTAAAAGTATTTTTTCCTTGTCCAGTTCTTCTTTTTGAAAAACGTGGGACATTTATATCAACAAATCACCTAGATATTGGTAGATTCTATATAGTATTTGGATTCTGGGCTGTCCTTGCGGGAACCAGGTTCAGCTCTCTTATTCGCTGAAGGCTGTATAACCCGGGGGCTAAGTTCTTAGATCCTGTGACATATAATGCGGTAGTAACAAGCCACGCATTAGTTATGATTTTCTTCTTTGTTATACCAGTCATAATTGGCGGATTTGGTAATTGACTAATTCCATTAATACTTCAAGTTGCAGATATGCAGTTTCCTCGATTAAATGCATTTAGATTTTGGGTTTTACCAGGCTCACTTTATCTTATACTTATGTCTAATCTTGTAGAAAATGGGGTTGGGGCTGGATGAACTATTTACCCGCCGCTATCAACTTATTCTTATCATGGCGTTTGTATAGACCTTGCTATTTTAAGGCTGCATTTGGCTGGTATTAGCTCTATTTTTAGATCAATTAATTTTATAGTGACCATCAGAAATATGCGGTCTGTTGGCGGGCATTTACTAGCATTATTCCCCTGGTCTATTAAGGTCACATCATTTTTGCTTTTAACCACTCTTCCAGTATTGGCAGGGGGCCTTACTATACTCCTTACTGATCGTCATTTTAATACGTCTTTTTTTGATCCTGTGGGCGGAGGTGATCCTGTATTGTTTCAGCATTTATTCTGGTTTTTCGGTCACCCAGAGGTGTATGTGCTTATTATTCCGGGCTTTGGAATAATTTCTCATGTTTTATGTTTCTGGTCGAGTAAAAAAACTGCATATGGTAACATAGGAATATTTTATGCAATGCTTAATATTGGCTTTTTGGGGTTTATTGTGTGGGGGCATCACATATTTGTTGCGGGGATAGATATTGACACGCGTGCTTATTTTAGTGCCGCTACCGTTATTATTGCAGTACCAACTGGCATTAAAGTGTTTGCTTGAATTAGAACAATGATGGGCTCTAAAGCCTCTACTCAGGCTCCTATATTATGGTCTACTGGTTTTATTATTCTGTTTACAACTGGAGGGCTTACTGGTTTAATTTTATCTAGAGCATCAGTTGATGTCACTCTTCATGATACTTACTTTGTAACTGGGCATTTCCATTATGTGTTGTCAATGGGGGCAGTATTTACAATTTTAGCTGGCTTTACACACTGATTTCCTCTTGTTGCCAAAGTAATGATACATCGGCAAAAAATGAAGAGGCATTTTTTGGCGATGTTTCTTGGTGTAAACGCAGCATTCCTTCCTCATCATTTCCTGGGCTTAGCTGGAATACCTCGTCGAGTGGTTGACTATCCAGATCATTTTTGATTTTGAAATAAAGTCTCTACATTTGGCTCTCACTTAAGTACTGCTTCATTATTATTTTTTGTATTTTTACTATGAGAGTCATTTATTGCTCAACGTCCAGTTATTTCGGTTCGTAACACGTCAAACTCTCCTGAGTGGTCTGTTGTTTCAAGACTTCCTAAGCATGCGGGTGATGAACTAGGGAAAATGGCGAAGCTATGCTAAGGCCACATACTCGCTATTTCTAACTTCGCTTATATGCTTAAAATCCTCAATAAATAAATTTTTAGTCTATTCCATAGTAATAGATGTGATTTAGACTTATCAAATTTATATTATTGTTCGAACTAAAAACTTAAAAAATTGGCTTATAAGTTAATAGAGATATAAGTAAAAAATTATGCAAAGGAACTCGGCAAATATTAAACCTCGCCTGTTTAACAAAAACATCGCTAGAAGAAGTAACTTTTAGTAATACCTGCCCAGTGCGAAATATTAATGTAAACGGCCGCCCTAGCGTGAGGGTGCTAAGGTAGCGAAATTCCTTGCCTTTTGATTGTAGGCCTGCATGAATGGTTTAACGAGGGTTTAGCTGTCTCTAAATTTTTAATTGAAATTGTATTGAAGGTGAAGATACCTTCATTTAAAAGTTAGACAAAAAGACCCCGTGCAACTTTGAAAATTAACTTTATTCAGGGGTAAAAGATTTTTAGGTGGGGCGCCTAGAAAGTAAGCCTAACCTTTCTGAGTAGGAGTTTCTTTCAGGAGTTGACCCGATTATATTCGATCATAGGAGAAGTTACGCCGGGGATAACAGGCTAATCCTTTAGTAGAGCTCGTATTGGCTAAAGGGATTGGCACCTCGATGTTGAATCAGGGATGATAGCTTCAAGGCGTAGAGGCTTTGAGAGTAGGTCTGTTCGACCTTTAATACCCTACGTGATTTGAGTTCAGACCGGCGTAAGCCAGGTTGGTTTCTATCTGCTTTAAATAAATTTATCTCGGCATGTACGAAAGGACCGTTGAGACTAGGAATTATCCTAGAAAAGAGATTTTGGAATAAGAATTTAATGTATTAATAAGCAAAGACTTAAAGCCTTAGTCGTAAGATTAAGAGTTAATAATGTGAAAGCATTTTAAGGTTTAAATTGAGGCCTAAGTTTTTAAGCATTTGACAAGGAATGCTATAGACCATTAATGAAGAGGGTTAATAAAATTTTATCAAATTCTGTAGAATTTAGAATTTGTTTTAAAAAGAATATTCATAGGTACAAAGTGGCCGTTCGTACTCCTTACCACGTTGTAGATCCTAGACCATGGCCGATGCTCATAGGTGCAAATTTATGGGGAATTGCGGCTATGTTCATTTGTTGAGTCAATCAAATTAGATTTGATAACTTGTATTGAGGTGTTCCACTTTTTGTGCTGACGTGCTATAGATGGGTGCGTGATATTATTGCTGAGGCAACATATCAAGGCTTTCATACTGAAAAAGTTCAGTCAGGGCTCACTTTAGGCTTCATTTTATTCCTTATTTCTGAGCTTATGTTGTTTTTTTCATTCTTTTGGGCGTTCTTTCATAGGGCCTTGTCATCGTCTGTGGAAGTTGGGTGTTGCTGACCTCCAGTAGGGCTTGAGTGCTTAGACTGAAGAAAGGTGCCATTACATAATACTGCGCTATTAGTAGCATCTTCAATAACTATTACACTGAGACATCTTTACCTTCAACGAGAGGTTATTTGCTTATCAGTGGTAACATATGTTATAACTTTGGGTTTATCAGTTTTGTTTATTAAGAACCAATATGAAGAGTACGCTTGATCAAACTTTTCTATTTCTGACGGAGTCTATGGAAGCTGTTTTTTTATGCTTACAGGACTTCATGGTATGCATGTAATTGGGGGGACTTGCGGTCTATTATTTTGTTTTGTTCGGTTATTATCTCTGCAGTTTTCCCCTGAGCATCATGTGGCCTTAACACTAGCTATTTGGTATTGACATTTTGTCGATATTGTGTGGCTCGGGCTATTTTTTATTATTTACATCTGAGGGTCTTAGAGTATTGTGCCAGAGCTGCATATGGGCTTTGTTGATGTCAAAGAATACGAGAAATTTTCTCCAATACTTTCAGTTTTAGTATAAATTTATTACGAAGGTCTTGTAAACCTTAAGTCTGTCCACCTACAGAAACTGAATAATTGTTAAATTAATGGTCAGCTACGATCTGAGCTGGTGTAAGTTTAGGCATGCAAGGCTTTCAATCTTGAGGAGGGAGACCCCCGTTCAGATCGACCAGTTACGTTCAAAGATAAAAGAACAGTGTTAACTGGAGGAAATGCTACTGAATGTGATGGTGGTTTTTCTGACGAGAGGAGTGAATCAGATGGTCATTACTACTACGATGCTTTAAAATATCCATGCCCTCCAAATTTAAGGGTATGATGAAATATGGGGTCAATATTATTCTTAGTGCTAGGGGCACAAATTTTGACAGGAATTATGCTTACAACAAACTACTCCTCAGATGAGCAACTTGTAAGAGTAAGAGTAGATTATATTATACGAGATGCTAATTATGGTTGAATTATTCGAAGAATACATATGGGTGGTGCATCTCTATTTTTTGCATTAATTTATATACATGTAGCACGTGGGGTTTATTTTGGTGCATACTTAAAAAATCCGCATGTGTGATATAGGGGCCTGACTCTCTATCTTCTTTCTATAGGGGTTGGGTTTTTAGGGTACGTCCTTCCTTGAGGAGTTATGTCTTATTGGGGGCTAACTGTAATTACTAATATAATAACAGTTATTCCAGGTGGTGCACGAGCTTTGGACTGGTTTCAAGGGGGGTACGTAATTACTTCAATAACTCTCAAACGAGTTTTTGTTTTACATTTTCTTTTACCATTTGTAATTTTAGGACTTAGGTTAACACATGTGTTATTTTTGCATATAAACGGGTCAAGAAACCCATTAGGTTTAGACGAAACAAATTTTAGGGTTCCGTTCCATCCTTATTACTCTATCAAGGACTTGGCGGGGTTTGTATTATTACTAATCGGATTTGTTGGTGTAACATTTACCTTTGCCAGTTTAACAGTTGATCCTCTTCAATGGCAGCCTATTAACAAGATAAAGACACCAACTGTTATTAAGCCCGAATGGTATTTCTTGTATGCATATGCTATTTTACGGTCAATTCCCCATAAAGCTGGTGGGGTTTTTACTATGTTTGCTGCTATTGCAGGTGTTGCTGTATTCCCTATAATTAGCGGCCCAGAGAAATTTCAAAGTATAAAAGTATGTCCCTTAGTTCGGCTAGTATTTATTATTTGAGCTGCAAATTTTATGTTCTTAACTGTTATTGGGGCCCAAGAGCCGACAGGGGGTTGAGTATTAGCAGGGCAGTTTAGTACTGTGCTACATTTAGGCGCATTAGTGGTGATTCCTGCAGTTAAGATAAAGTGAGAAATAGAGTTATATAATCGGCCAGAAAAACCAGAAGAAGCATTGTGTACAAAAAAAGAGACAGTGGCCGTTGTCGACAATACTAAAGAATTGGTATAAATTTAATCGGATGTCTTTAACACATCACAAGCCTGACAGGCTCTTTAGAGTGAATATATATATATATATATATATATATGTATCTATTTTCTTACGCTTATAGGTATACATATTTATAGAATTATGTTACATATGCAGTATCGTTTGCGCTAAAAATTAATGGGCAGTTAGTATAGCAAATACATTAGTTTGTCGTACTAAAAACACTTTTATAGGTACTGTCTTTATGAGATACTGGTGTCAGATATATTTTCAAAATGGTGTTACTTTTACTAGAATGCGAGTTCAATGGGCATTCGGAATGTACTGTGTTGTATTAATACTTATCTTTGTTTTTGTAATGTTCAGGGTTCTTTTGTGCTGCAGGGATGCCCATCAGTTCGCTTATATAAATACAGATCATAATCTTGAGCGAATTTGAGGAACTGTACCACTACTTATTCTTGTATTTTTGTCATGGCCATCTATAGGCCTTTTGTACATCCTCTCTGAGTTAGAGACGCCTTTAATTACTGTTAAATGCATTGGCCATCAGTGATACTGAGAGTATGAATATACAGATTTTGTGGTAGTTTCTTATAATTCATATATGGTGCCGGAGGACGAGCTAAAATTAGGAGAACCGCGACTTTTGACGGTTGATAAGTCTATAGTTCTTCCATTTTCCGTTTGATGTCGGATTTTAACAACATCTTTTGATGTTGTGCACTCCTGAACTGTGCCAGCATTTGGTGTAAAATCTGATGCTGTTCCCGGCCGATTAAGTGAATCAAGAGTTAAAGTAGAAATGCCTGGTGTTTTTTGAGGGCAGTGTTCAGAAATTTGTGGTGCACTACACAGGTTTATGCCAATTCGTGTAGAGGTGGTAAGATCAGAGATGTTTTCTAAATGGCTGTGAATTTTACAGTCAAGTGTTTGAGACGGGGAATTTTCTGTGTAAAACTACTAGAAAAAGTAGTCTAAGTTATTATGGCGTCGGTTTCATAATCCGAAAGTGGTTTAATCCCTTTTTCAAGGGGGGATAAGTGGTCTTACACTGTGACTTCTAATTACGGCTGGCGCAATTCGATTTTGTGCTCCCTTCTAAAGTCAAGCTTATAGCTATGCTGGCAGAGAAGTGCGTTAAACTTAAGATTTAAAATATACGAGTTAGTCTTGTGCATAGTTAGCGAATTTAAATAGGCTAATATTCTGGTGATACATGTTTTGAATGCTAAATTATTGGTCTAAGGTAAGATAGGTCAAGTTATAGATCAACGGGCTCATACCCCGGAGGTACCTTAGTGTTCTTACTGCTAGAGAAAGCATCTTTAGAGAATTAGTGTCTTGAAAACACTAAGTCAAGAGGGAAGAGCTCTTGGCTTTCTTAATGAAATCGGCAATTGTTTGAAGAGTTTTATGAAGTTTTGTAGTTTATTGGTCTTGAGTAATGTGGCACTTGGTCTGCAACCCTATGACAGATATTTCCAATGATTTATCAAGTCTTTAGCAGGTTCAGATCAAATATAGTGAAAGCAAAGTCTTCAGAAACGATATTTTAGACTAAAGCTAGTTTTAATTAAAAATAAGCGTTTTGGGAACGCTAGTCCCTTATCTGTTTAAGGGCTTTAGATTTAAAGTGCTGAGTAAGTATGGCATTAACTTTAAAGCAGTGCATTTTAAACTATCAACAAATGTATAAATTTGTTGACATCAAATTTTTTAACCTTTAAAAATGCGGTAAAAGAAATATTTGGTTCTGGTATAATGTTGGCTAAAGAGTTTTTTACATTACACAATGTAGGAAAATTTCGTGATGTGTAAAAGTCTGATTTATGTGATAAGCTAAAAATTTAAACATCCTAAAAGGAAAAATTAGCAGCAGGAGCATAAGTTTTATATGATGACGCGAAGGAAATCACAACTCAAGTGGGTAGATCTGGAAATCAATGAGTTCTAGCTCGAAACGAATAAAAAACTAATTAAATTGAAGCTAAAGAGGGTGCCAGCAGCTGCGGTCACTCCCTCTCTCAAGGAGTTAACAAGGGTGCAGCTTAGAGGCAGTTAGTCAAAAATAAATGCAAGACATACAGCAAGAACTATGGGTGAAATCTCAGTCTTGCGGGAGGTCCAAAACTTGCGTAAAGATGATTCTGCGAAGTTATGGGTATAGACCCGGATTTGGTACCCGGTTATTCCATAATGTCAAGTATAGCTATCTTATCCAAATTGGTAGTTTGCTAGGGGTACTACGAGCAACTGCTTAAAACTCGAAGAACTTGGCGGTTCCGCATAACCATCCAGAGGCTCTTGGCGCTTAATCTGATGATCCGCGTGATATCTTACCTGCCCTATAGAAAGCAGTGTACTGCCGTCGAAAGCTTATGATGTGAGTAAATGATAATAGGCTTGATCTCGGGGTTTAAGAAATTAATAATCATGCCGAGGCTAGAGTCAGGTCGTAGTGCTCCTTATGGGCAAGGGGTTAGCTGAGAGACACATATTTAGACATATAAAGACTTTAGAGATGAAATTCTCTTAGTGAATATAAGGATTTGGGAGTAAAAAGAGAGTAATTCGTTTTTTTGAAAAGACGCAACTGCGGTGCGTTCAAATCGCCCGTCACCCTAGCCGAAAGGGGAGGTAAGTCGTAACATGGTAAGGGTAGGGGAACTTGCTCTTTTAATTTATAAGTGTAAATAGGTTTACGGAATTGTAGCTTAAATATAGAGCGTTGAGCTTTTAACTCAAATGTGAAGGCAGTGCTTCCAATTCTAAGCTCGTGAGACAACGTTAGCATAAAGTAGTTTAAAAAAAACGTGAAATTGCAAATTTTAAAATGCTCAATATGATTGGCCTTTATGTTTTATTTTATTCGTTAAGTAACTTAGATTAGGTAAATAATTAGCCTTGATTTATTTACTCTAAAACTAGTCTTAAGTAGACAAGTGTATTTAGAGCACTATTTTCAATAAGAAGTTGAGTTTTAGATTTGCCATAAAGGTTTAGAAGTTACTTAGTTAACCAGCAAGTTCAAAACTTTTTTTAGATGAAGTATAGGAGCATTAGAAACATTATGATTTTTTTGTCTGACAAGATGGTATCATTGCTTTTAAGCTTTAGAAAAAAGTACCTTTAGTATAATGGCCTTTCAAGAGATTTTGCTAGATAAGCATCTCCCGAAATGAAAAGATTTTTAAGAAAGCAAGATTAAGAGGTATTCGATGTAGGAATTCTTGAATAAACTTTGTTAAGGATGTGATATGCAACTTCGAGTTTTAAGATAGCTGGTTGTTCGAAAAATGCTTTTAAGTGCAGCTTCAGCATTATGGTGTCATGTGTGTTTTAGTGGCTCATTACGCCGGTGTGCTGAAAGTGAAAAATTTAGCTAAAGGTTAAGTTTTAAATGTTTTCTGGATTAATTTAATTTTTAAAAAGAGAAATTGGGTTTATGCTGCCTATTTTGTTATGAGTGTTTAACAACTTGTCTTTTTGAGAGTAAAAGAATAATTTTTTAAAAACGAGGCGCTGTGAATCGTTCACCTATCTGAGATAACATTTGATTGATTATTATGCTAGGATTAGTAAAAATAAATGAATTAAAATTTTGAGCGGTTTAGTATCTAGTTACTTGTCCGGTTTAAGAGAGTAGCCCAAGGTATAAGGCAACTAGCTGTTAACTAGTAGATGCGATTGATCGCCTCTTTTTATAAATTTAGTGGGTCTGTAATTTTATCGTACTACCATAGGCTTGCAAAACATAATTTCTTTAAGGTGTGATTAAGCAGCATATTGTATTTCTCACACAGAAATGTTAAAGGAAAATAAAAGAAATATTTGGTTCTGGTATAATGTTGGCTAAAGAGTTTTTTACATTACACAATGTAGGAAAATTTCGTGATGTGTAAAAGTCTGATTTATGTGATAAGCTAAAAATTTAAACATCCTAAAAGGAAAAATTAGCAGCAGGAGCATAAGTTTTATATGATGACGCGAAGGAAATCACAACTCAAGTGGGTAGATCTGGAAATCAATGAGTTCTAGCTCGAAACGAATAAAAAACTAATTAAATTGAAGCTAAAGAGGGTGCCAGCAGCTGCGGTCACTCCCTCTCTCAAGGAGTTAACAAGGGTGCAGCTTAGAGGCAGTTAGTCAAAAATAAATGCAAGACATACAGCAAGAACTATGGGTGAAATCTCAGTCTTGCGGGAGGTCCAAAACTTGCGTAAAGATGATTCTGCGAAGTTATGGGTATAGACCCGGATTTGGTACCCGGTTATTCCATAATGTCAAGTATAGCTATCTTATCCAAATTGGTAGTTTGCTAGGGGTACTACGAGCAACTGCTTAAAACTCGAAGAACTTGGCGGTTCCGCATAACCATCCAGAGGCTCTTGGCGCTTAATCTGATGATCCGCGTGATATCTCACCTGCCCTATAGAAAGCAGTGTACTGCCGTCGAAAGCTTATGATGTGAGTAAATGATAATAGGCTTGATCTCGGGGTTTTAAGAAATTAATAATCATGCCGAGGCTAGAGTCAGGTCGTAGTGCTCCTTATGGGCAAGGGGTTAGCTGAGAGACACATATTTAGACATATAAAGACTTTAGAGATGAAATTCTCTTAGTGAATATAAGGATTTGGGAGTAAAAAGAGAGTAATTCGTTTTTTTGAAAAGACGCAACTGCGGTGCGTTCAAATCGCCCGTCACCCTAGCCGAAAGGGGAGGTAAGTCGTAACATGGTAAGGGTAGGGGAACTTGCTCTTTTAATTCATGAGATTAGAGATAAATATATAAAGTTAAACTGTAGTTTAGAGCACTAAGCTACTTAGGCATCGTATAGTATAAAATAGTACAAAAGATTGTAAATCTTTAGGAGCAATATGTAAAGCTGCGATGTAGAATAATGAGAGTTGAATTTATAGTTTTAATTATGTTTTTTTTTGGATTTTGTTTTAGTTATATGGCATATTTTATTAATCTTCCATCTATTTTATTTTGTGTCAGAAGTGCTCAGAGAATATATAAAAAATTGTATGTAGGAAGGATGCATAGAAAAAGAAAACGATTTAGGTCTTTAGGAGAAGGTGTGAGGGAGGGAAGAAGATGGGTTTTTGATTTTGTAATCACACTTGTTTTAGTAAGAATTTTACCATGAGGCTTTCCATCATTATCTTCATGAGAAATTGTAGCTGGGTTAATGCCGAGAATATTTTACAGAGTTAACATTTTGCAGCTTGACGTATCGATTTTTAGAAAATCTCTTAAATTCAAGCAGTCAGTTATAAAGTCATTTACCTATTTTCCATTGCTTATGCTTAGAGCAATTATTCGTCCTGTTACTCTTACAGTTCGAATGTTAGCGAATGCATTAGTTGGGGCAATTCTTTGCCATTCCCTTACAAAAATATACAGATTTAAGTTAGTGTACATCGGGTATGTTAAATTGTCAATCACAAGTTTGATTTGAATTGTTTTAATTTGAGAGATGGCTGTTATATTAGTACAAAGTTCTTTATTTTTGGGCCTAGCAAAAATTTATTTTCATCCGACTCCTGTTCTTTATAAGTCTAAAAGCAGAGTGGTTTAGCTTAAGCAGCAGAGATTAAAAGGCATGCTTCATATGGGCGTATGACGAAAATTTTTTACCCTAATAAGATTAAGTCACTATAAACACAAATAAATTTTTGTGGTACGGGTCAAGAATAATAATAAGCCTAATTACTTAATAAAAGAAGTAGTAATAAAATACGTAGCGACTTAGGAGCTAAATAAAAGCATTCATGCTTTCTTCTTTTTATGATGTATCAAGCTTTAAGAATAATTTTATTTTTAATTTCAGGTATTGTAGTAAGAGTTGCGATAACACTTGAGTGGGGGTTATTTTGAGAATGGGTACTAGTTGAAATTATGATTTTTTTAGTTATGCCCTTTCTTTTAGTGAAGAGTAAGTTTCGGGGCAAAGCAACATTTTGAAATTCCGGAGCTGTTGCTTATTTTAGTGCTCAATGTGCCGGTGCAGTATTAATCTTACTTGGACTCTTTATTCATAGGGTGATATCGGCAGAATTAACTGGTAGATGCATGGTATGTGCGGGCTACGGCTTAAAGCTTGGTTTATTCCCATTTAGTTTTTGAGTTAAGCCAAGGTTTAAAGAATTTCATTATATGGGGATTTTTATTAGAGGCTTTGCACAAAAGTTATTCATTATCCCAATAGTGCCACTCTTTTACGATGAGGCGATTTGCGCTAATACAATGTACTGTATGAGACTGTTAAGTGTTCTATGTGGTCCAATTTTGATGCTTAGCGCTTCTAATGTAAAGGTGTTTTTAGCTTATCTGTCGCTAAGATTCTCTGGGATTTTAATACTTTGTAGCTACTGTGGATTATATATGACCTATGTTTATGGTGTTATTTATTGCTTAAGAGTATTTTTTATAGTTGTTATTTTATTAAATGGAAATTGTCAGGATTTTAAAGATTTAGGGCTAAGAATTCCATCGCATTATAAAATTGGATTTTTTTGTTTGGCAATCAGTTTTTCTGGTCAACCTTTATCGGTTGATTTTATTATAAAAGAGAAAATGTTAGAGTTGCTATGATGAGAAGCAGGGGCTACTGTTAGCATTGCTGTTGTAGTTGCAGGGTGGTTGATAAATCTACTGAGTTGAAGCCGACTTATGATATATGCGGTGAAACAAGCAGAAAGGGGCCTAGGTTTTAATGGAAACCCAGTGCAAAATTTGTTTAGTATTACTTGTGTTATTTTAAGATTGTTCAGCGGTTTTGCATTCGGAATTATTATAGGCTAAGTCGCAAAACTGTAATTTATATGTGCTTATAGCATATACACAGTAGTTAAATTTTTGGGTAGTGACAGGTAAAGTATTTATGGCTTTGTAGTTGAATAAAAATAAGCTTTTAGCGGGCTTAAAAATTTTTACTATAGGCTGCAACTACGTTATCAGAAGTATTTTTGCTATAAAATCTGCTTAATAAAAGTTAAGCGATGGCTCCAAGATTAAATATACTTCGCATGTGGCAGGGGAACTGTTTGCATACTTATCAGTTTAAATTTTGGCAACTCGAAATTAAGCAATGAAGTTAGGCTAACCTATTATACAGGAATAGAGACAAATTCTTAAATAAATTTCTAATTGTGGCGGTTTGTGGGTGCCTTAAAAGTTTAAGCCCTGGGTGTGAAGTGTTTTATAAAAAGGTGTTATAACAAAGAGTGGTTTCAATACAAAGTAAATAGTAAAAGTAAATAGGCGTATACAACAAGGTTTTGGTTTAGTAGAGCTAAACATTATTTTGTGTTTGTAAGAGCCCTAGCTGAAGCTTATAGGCAATTAAAATTCTAAGAGTTGTGGAAGTGCCTAGTTTAAGAATATAAGTCAAAATTTATTAAATTCAAAAAATTTTTGGTTTATACTTTATTTGTTTAGTTAGGCAAAAGATATTCTGTGGCAATAGAAAGCTGCTGTATGGTCAAAGGAAGTGGATGTTTATGCGTAGTGTTTTAGATACTAAGAAGAAATTTAAATTTCCCTTTGAGAAAAAAATGAATAAAATGATTAGAATAGCTTTATTCTTAATTACATCGGCTATCATAATTTTTGTTGGAGGCACATTTCCAGATCTTCGTGGAGCTACTTTGTGGGTGATAGCTGATTCTGGGGTCCATAGTGTTATTCCGTTTTTGCAAGAAAGTGTAAAATCGTTAAAACAGAAGTCTTGCTTCAGAGGGGCACCGGTTTATTTTTTAGTGCAGTATATAGGAACATTTTTGGTTTTATCTGGGGTAGTTCTTAGTACAATGACAGCTATAAAGAGCACAGTCGGTGTGTATTGTATATGCGCGGGATTCGCCTTAAAACTTGGCTTATTTCCGTTTCATTTTTGAGTAAACCTAAGGTTTATTGACTTTCATTATCTAGGGATTTTTATTGCTGGCACAGCGCAGAAAATCTTTATAATTTTTGCAATTCCGTTTCTTAGGACGGATCCAATTTGTGGTAATGTGCTCTACTACATATCATTAATAAGCATATTGTGGGGGGCATTCAGGATGTTACTGACCATTGAGGTAAAGCCATTTTTGGCTTATATGTCTATTAATTACACTGGGTCATTGATACTTTGCGCAGATTATGACACTATCATAGCTTGTCAGTATGCCGCTGGTTATTCTTTAACAATTTTTTTTATAAGCTTAATTCTTTCACAAGGAAATTACCGGTATTTAAGAGATCTTAGCTCTGAAATACCTTCATACTATAAAGCTGGGTTTTTCTTTTTGGCATTTAGAATTTCAGGATTCCCTCCTTTTATAGATTTTTCTGTTAAATATGCAATAATTTTACTACTATGAAGAACAGGGCTACATCTTACAGTTTACCTGACCGTAGTAAGTAGTGCAGTCGTAATAGTCGCGTGGTTGTCAATATTCCCTTTCATAACCGCAGACATTTTTGAACCACTTGAGTTCAGTGGGAGGGTCAGTCAGAATATACTCAATATTATTTTTATTATTTGAGGTATTTTTAGAGGTTTTATGTTTGGTATGCTTTAATACTATTAAGTCGAGTTGGCAGAATTAATACTTATGGCCAAGAATTATGAAGTTAATAAAAGCTTGCAGTGTAGAATCATTCATAATCACGGGTTTATACAATTTAGCTCGTATAACAGCTCTTGTTTATTGACCTGAGCGCAGGTAAGTTACGCACTAAAAGCTTAATTGCATAGTGTGCTGTTTTGGGTGTAAGAATTAAGATTAGGTGAATTTACAGAACTGTGTGCATTCACTAAAAACACAGTTAAAATGTGTGTAGAATTTTAAGAAGCTTACTATTCAAATTGATTTAATATTTAATTGGTAATAATTTTTGGGTGAATATGCGTACATAAAAAGTTTGTGCAGCTAGTAATTTTACCTAGAAAGAAGTTTAAATGCATACGAGTTAGGCGGCATAAAAAATTTTAGTGGGGGCTGAATTAAAAGAAAGGCGGACTGTGGGTATTAATAGAAATTTAAATTTCTATTGTAAAAAATTTGATAGGGGTGGAAGCGAAAGGGGGTAACGTCTAAGGTGAGCTCATTAAGTGAGGGCTGGCCACTAAAGTAAAATGTGTCTATTAACCTGTGATGCGCGAATTAAACTTGAATAAGTTAAAATATACAAGATAAGTCACTAAAAGCACAAGGCTTAAAGAACTTCTGTAGACACTGCATGATGAAGTTAGTTCTAAAGAGCAGTTTCTTAGATTGGATAGTGTTGCACTTATTTATATACACACATATTGGATAAAGAGAGTGTAATTTAACGTTAATATGAATTTGTCGTCACTTTTATTCGCTTATAGGCCGAATAAGCACTAACTTTATGTTACAAAAGTATAAATATCATGTGTTTAAAACAGCATATTATATTAGTTGCTGTCAGTCTAGTATCACACAGTTGAGTAGTTTTAAATCTCAGCATACGTTAACTTTATCTTAAAATTAAATTTTATCGCGCTTTTAGTACAAATTCAGTACATTTGTCTTCCAAACAAAAGATTTTCGTAAATGAAAAAAGCGTAAGTACGAGTTCTAATAATAAAAATTAAATAAAATTAGCCTTAACGGTTTTATTAATAAAATGCTTCGTTATACGATTTCAAAGCATCAGTTTTTAGGTTTAATTGTAATTTAGTAACAGAGTTATTTGTTATAGGTAAATAAGTGTGTTTATAATCGAGTAGGGTTTACTATTATTTGGAATTTTATTTAACCCTATTTATAGCTTATGTGCAAGGTCGTGTAATTTAACGGGAATCAAATAGTATATTTTCAAGCGAATAAAATGTGACTTAATTATTTCTAATTTTCTAGCATAATAGATGGTTTTACCTTATACTCTAACATAAGATTTTACACAAAAAAAATCAATTAAAGTAAAAAAAATTAAATATATTTTCCCTATGTAATAATAATAGTTAGGTATGTAGTATGTACTGATTAAAGCAGACAATATTGGGCTTGAAGTAAATAAAATTTTGAGTTTACTTGCGTCAAGAGCAGTAAGTTTAAGTCGTTTAGATGCCTGTTAAGTATTAGTAGATGGCAACTGAGATTAAATAAAAGAATATGAAAGAATAGATATATGAATAATAGTAGAATTAGAAAGTGTATTAACATAAGTGTTGATTAAGTATAATGGTTAAGATAAAAAGAGTTGTGGCCATAGTGGTAGAAGAAAAGTAATGTCTAAAACACAAACCAGTAATGTGTGAGTTGATTGGATACGTGGTTAAGCTCAGAAATTTACGTGAAAATGTATAAACCCAGGAGTGAGGTAAAATAGTTAAAAGAAATAGGTTGTAGGCTTAAAAGCAGTAATGGGGTAGATATAAAAGCAAGAAGGGGTATAAATTGTTTGCTTAAAATATGTTAAATGTGAAGACAGTAAAAACTGCGGTATTATGTCGAGAGGTAGTATAATAATGATTACATGACGCTTACAACGTTATAATAAGGGCCTAGCCCTTCCTCTTGAGAGTACTAAAACTTATTTGCGTGTAGCAAAAGTAGTTAAAATATGCAGTTGCTAAGAATAATTGTTTTTTTAATATTAAGGCTTTTATCTAGGCTTATTATATTATTTGTGCCAACATTATTTTGGGTGTGGGCAATAACAGACTTCAGTACTATTTTTATAATTCCATTCTTATCATCGGAGGTGCGATCAAAAAAATCTTGATTCACTGGAGTTGCCACTTATTTTGTTGTTCAATTTATTGGTAGGGTAAGAATTTTATATGGGATGCTTATACAGTGGATTTTTGCATGGGATCCTCTTTGTAGGGGACTTTTATGTTTTGGGTTCTCTTTGAAGCTAGGTTTAGTTCCGTTGCATTTCTGGGTGGCGCGAAGATTTATTAATTTCCACTATGGAGGGATCTTTGTAGTAGGTGCGGGGCAAAAGGTTTTTGTTGTTGCTTCAGTGCCTTTGTTCCATGATGTTCCAGTTTGTGCATATATTTTTTACTGAATGGCAATCGCGAGCATGCTATATGGGCCAGTGGCTATGTTTAATGCTATCACAATTAAGTCTTTTTTAGGCTACTCATCGGTGGGCCACACTGGGTTTTTAGTGGTATCTAGGCACTTTGGCCTTCATTTAGTCTATGTCTATGCACTTATTTATTGTGTAAGGATGTTTTTTTTAAACTTCATTTTATGAAGTGGAGATTGTTTTCTTGTAAAAGATTTAGGGATAGATATTCCGTTGTACTACAAACCCGGGTTTATTATGAGTGGGCTAAGGTTTTCTGGGTTTCCGCCATTTCTAGATTTCTGCGCAAAGTTTGTAGTGCTTCAAACAGCTTTGGAGGCTAGTGCCCATCTTGCGATTTTTGCCATTTTAGCAAGGAGCCTTATTAACTTGTTAGTGTGGGTTTGAATTGTTGCTATTGGTGCTTCTAGGGCGACAGATAGACTTACTCCGAGAGGTTCCATTGGCCAAAATGTTTTAAATATTAGTTGCGTTACTTGGAATATGTTTATAGGGCTAGGATTTAGATTGCTATATTAAATTTAGCCTTAGAAAAGGAGTGTGACAAGAAGTGAAATTTATCACGTTTGGTTTCGGCCCAAATTGTGTCGCATGTCGACCTTGTTATATTAGTCAGTCTTATAGTAGAAGTAGTTGATAAGTCAATTGTGAAAATAAAGAATTTTTACACTGGGTGCACGCATGGTTAAATAAAGTTTAAATAGCCTAGGTAGCTTAATAAAGCGTCAGCTTGTGGCGTTGAAGATGTCTTAAAATTTAGACTCTGGGCATGATGAGATTATTAATTTTTATGACTTTAAGGTCTTTTTGTGCAATGTTTTTAAATAAAAAAGATCAAGCTGTGGCTATAACAAATTCTTTTGGGATTTGATCTGTTTTTAGTCTTACATACTGGGTGGGAAGTGGGGTGTCTTGGGAGTCATTAAGCAATTTATTTTGTGTTGATATTTTTAGAAGAAGGCTAGTTACGCTGAGGCTGTGGGTGTGCGGCATTAGAATTTTAGTGAGAAGAAGAATGATTAACCTTCGTGGGCTATTTAACAGGTTTTGAGTATTAGTCACCGTGCTTTGCTTTCTTCTAGTTCAATCGTTTATAGTAAACACGTTGGCAATATTTTACGTTCTATTTGAAAGCACTTTAGTCCCTATGATTATGATCATTGGTATTTGGGGTAGGCAATTTGAGCGGGTCCCATCAATCCAATATATTGCAGGTTACACAATAGCAGGCTCATTTCCATTACTTTTAGTTATTGCTAGTATGGAGGTGTATACTGGCTCAAGGTTCATCTGATCCATCGCGATCAAGCATAGTGTTGAGGGGGTAATTTGAGTTTTTTGTTTTCTGGGATTTTTGATTAAGCTTCCTGCATTTCCATTTCATACATGGCTTCCAAAAGCCCATGTTCAAGCTCCAGTGGGGGGGTCGGTTATTCTGGCAGGGATCTTGCTTAAGCTTGGGGGTTATGGTATCACGCGTTTTATAATAGTCTTTTCTTACACATTAGAGCCGTTTGGTATTTTGGTTATTACGCTTTCGCTTTATGGTAGTGTTTATGGTGCATTAATATGTATTCGACAAAGAGATGTTAAAAAATTAATTGCATTTTCTTCTGTTTCTCATATGGCATTTCCTGTTATTGGATTGTTTAGGTGTACAGAGGTGGGGTTAGTTGGTGCATACATTATGCTGGTAAGGCATGGATTTATTTCTTCTGGGCTTTTTGTTTTATGTGGTATCACCTCAGAGTTAGTGCATTCACGTAAAATTAAGGCGTTAAATAATGCAACTCGCTTACTCCCTGAGCTAGCCTTTTTTTGACTAGTGGCAATTATAATGAATCTAGGAGTTCCGCCTTGTCCAGTGATTATTAGAGAAGTTTTATGTGTACTCTCTGCAATTGCCATTTGGCCATGGATTTTTATTCCTTTACTGTTGTACCTTATTTTAAGGGGGGCATATAGATTTTCATTATACTGCCAGTTAACGGAAACATGGACTAAGTCTGATAAGTCATTGTTATTTAGAGAAATGGCAATTAAAGATGTGGATGCCTTATTTTTCTTGCTTTATCCGTTAGCTGAAGTTTTGTTTAAATGAGATTTATGGAGGATAGTTTAATTTAACTATAAAAGTTAGTAAGTTTCAAAGCTTAACTTATGTTTTGGCAGCATTATTTAAAAATGCAGTGAGTAGGACTGTCTACTTGAGGCTTAAATGGTAGTATTAAATTCATTTATATTATTAGGTTTTAGAGTTATTCTAGGAATTAGGGCGAGTTATTTTGGCTCTAACGAAGTTGTAATATGGGTTTGCTGAGAACTGGGCTCAGTGTCATTGTTATCATTAAATCTAGAATTATGCTTTGATTGAATATCTTTAACCTTTGCATCTGTTATTTTACTAATTTCTTCTTGTGTTGGATTTTTTATAGATTCTTATATGAGTGAAGATAAAATTAAAGAATTTAATTGAACAGTCTATGCTTTTATTCTCTCTATAATTGTGTTGGTTTTTTCTGGCTCAATGCCAATAGTGCTTGTAGGGTGAGACTGGTTGGGCGTTACATCATTTCTACTAGTTATATTTTATGATAGAAAGAAATCTTTTGATGCAGCAATATTAACTGCTCTTACTAATCGAATTGGCGATGGTCTACTAATTTGTAGAACTGCAGGTATGGCTTTAGCATGTGATTTAAGGTTAGATATAAAGCCCTATTGTTGAAGGGTTGTGTTTGTTGTAGGATGTGCTACTAAAAGAGCGCAAGTTCCTTTTAGAAGTTGGCTACCTGCAGCAATAATAGCTCCTACACCCGTATCTTCATTAGTACATTCATCAACTCTTGTGACAGCGGGTATTTATCTTTTAATTCGTTCACATGTTATGTGAGAAAAGTCCCCTGTTGCATGCTCATTTTTAATCGTTACGGGACTTGTAACGTCTATTATAGCTGGGTATAGTGCGTCACTAGAAAGTGATGTGAAAAAAATTATTGCCCTATCAACTTTAAGGCAACTTGGGTTAATAGCCTTCAGCCTTGGGTTAGGGGAAATCCATTTGGCTTTTATACATCTTTTGTGTCATGCGTTCTTTAAAGCAGGGATGTTTTTAAGTGCCGGGTCTTTAATTAGGTATAATTTAGGAAACCAGCATTTTACGAAGTTTAGTCAGCAAAGAATTATAATGTCTCCGGCGGCATTGCTAAGTCTATTTGTTGGAAGAATGTCCCTAATTGGCATTCCAGGGACTGCCGGATATGCGTCTAAGGAATCTATTGTGGCAGTTTCGTACAGAGCTACATCTACTCCTATTATTATTTTGTTGGTTGTAAGAGTGTTATTAACCATATCATACTCTGCTCGAATTGTAAAAGGGCTGACCCGTGTACTAAAAAAAGGAGATATTGGCATAGCTGGAGTATACGAGTCAGTCAAACTGTCTTTCCCTGGTTTATTGCTAGTGATTTTTGGGTTAATCGGAGGCGAGTTGGTAGTGTCTATGACCGTGAATAACTGTTATTTTGAGGCTGCGTCTTCTGGGGAGGCTTGGGTAAGTCCTTACAGTGCCATTCTTATTGGTTATATTGTGGCTAAGATAGTGAGGCGGGCATGAAATAACTCAGATGAAGAAGAGGAAAAAGAGTCTTACAGAATGATTGTAAGCGACTCAGTTTCACGAAGAATATCTTCCGATACTGCTGCGGAAGGCTCAGAAGAGGGAAATCCTAAGTCTGATAATGTTGCTGAAACTTCTCTTCCTCAAGGAGTTTGGCATTTTGCCATGACACTTTTGTCTGGAATCCATAATTTGGTTCAACGAGTAGTTGTGCCTTCAACTGTGGCAGGCCAAAGAGGTGTTAGAAGAGTGGCTGTAGTTGTTGCTTAAGCAGGAAATAAATTATGAAACTAATTATGTGCTTTACTTTCGGTTTACTACTTATTAACTCTCTTTTTCCTGTTAGTGTTTTTTTCTATGGGCTAGTTCTTAGGTTGTGCGTGTTAGCTGAGATTGGCCTTAATCTTAGAGATTTTCTTTCGCTGCTGGCGTTTATGGTCTATATCAGAGGGATTACAGCTGTTATTGGGTATTTTGTTACGTTTTTCCCTAAAAAACTAGAAGGACGATTCTTTCATGGATGCATCTATAGATGAATATACATGATTTCAGTCACCGTGGGGTCCTTTGCTTTTTTACCGGTGACAGATTTTGGCATGCCATTAAATATTATGTGGGACACAACTATAAACTCCATGTCGTCTTTTGGGTATGTCGTTCAGTTTTTAGCTCCTGTCCTTCTTATTGTAATAGTAGCGGTGATTTTCATGTCTAAGCCAGAGGAAATAACTTTGCGGCGATGACATTGTGAGTACTAGACACAGCTTAAAAAGCTGGCCGCATAATACTTGTGGTTACATTGTACTAAGGTGTAAATTTGTGCATAAAAGTTTTTGGTGCTTTAGGAGCTTGAAAGTGCAAGCTAGTACAATTAAAATGAGGTGAGATGTTGTAATTGTAGTCATTGTAGTGTCGGCGATTCCTATTGGTGTGTCACTAAGGCTGGTCAATTTAGAAGAGGATTCGTATGATTGGGATAAGTCGTCTCCTTATGAATGCGGTTTTGTAAGACCAGATATTCCGGGTGATTTTTCATCACGGTTTTTTCACTTAGTGATTTTATTCTTAGTTTGAGATGTAGAGATTGTTTTACTTATTCCATGTTTTCAGGACTTAAGTGTTTGGTCTACGGGGGGCTATCCGTTAGCTGTTTTTTTGCTAATTTTGTCTTTTGGGTTATATTATGAACTTATAGAAGGAACTATCAAATGAACCCTTCAGAATTAGCAGTGTAGTGCTAGTTTAATCAGTATTTATTACTGGCCGGATTAGTATGATATTTAGTACGTCGAATTTAGGTTTCGAAAGAAAATGAAATTTATCTGGTTTAATGCTATGACTTAGCAGCCATAGCCTTGGGTAGACTGGGTTAAGTAGCCTAAAATTAAGGTGCAACATTGAAGCTGTTGAGATAGTCAAATGGCTCTAACCCAAAAATTAAAGCCCAAGGTTTGATACTTTAAGTATAAAAGGCGATACTTGCATTTTCGTGATGGGGTACAACTCCCCTCAAACCTTAAATATGAATATATCTTTAGTTTTTAGTACTTTATTTATTTACTTAGGGATTTTATTAAGTGTGGCTTATTTTACTCTGATGGAACGAAAGTGCCTAAGTTCTTTAGGTGTTCGATTAGGGCCGGATAAAATTAGCTTTGCTGGGTTTGCACAACCTATCTCAGATGGGATAAAGCTCTTTACTAAAGAGTTCGTGGCACCTGGTAATTCCGTAAAAATCATTTTCTTTTTAATTCCATGTGTTTCCTTGATATTATGCTTTATAGGCTGGCAAATTTTTCCTTCTATTGGGGCTTCTTCTTCTATAAGAAGAGATATATTATTTTTTTTAATTGTTAGAAGACTTAATGCCCACATTGCTATTATGAGAGGTTGATCATCAACATCAAAATATGCAAGTGTGGGGAGTGTGCGTGGATTCGCTCAGGTTATTTCTTATGAAATCTGTCTTAGAATTACTCTAGTAGCAGTTATATTTTTCAGTATGGGGATAAGATTCTTCTCCCTTTCGGATTCTGGATGGTCTGCATGGTGAAGTCTTTATTGTGTACCAGTCGCTGTGTTGTGAATAATCATTTGTTTAGCAGAGGCCAATCGAGCTCCATTTGATTTAGTAGAAGCTGAATCCGAGTTAGTTTCTGGTTTTAATGTAGAGTTTTCTGCTGGAAGGTTTGCTGCCTTGTTTATTGCTGAATATGGCATAATTTTATTGATGTGTATAGTAACTGTATGAAGTTTTTTTCAGCATAGAGCTGTGTGAACGGTATTAGGTACAGTTTGAATGTTTACAAAAATCGGTTTGCTCACATTTTTTTTTATTTGAGTTCGTGCTACTTTTCCTCGATTTCGATATGATCAATTAATGATAGCAGCATGAAAAAGTTTACTGCCTCTTACTTTAGGTATTTATTGCTTGTTTTTTATTCTTGCAAAATTTTAAAAATATAAAATGAAAAGGTCAATAGCTTTATTTACTATGGTTTTATGGGTGGTTATTGGGGCAATATTAAAAAAATTTTCTAATTTTTTAAGTTATCTTATTTTAATGGAAGGAGTATGTGTCAGGCTAGGGGCCATACTAATCTGCGCTCAGGAAACAGCTCCTAGTTATGGGCTATTTGTTTTTCTAGTATTAGTTGCATGTGAGACCTCCTTAGGCCTTAGTCTTATAGTGGGCATGATGCGCAATTCGGATTCTGGAGTGTACTCTTTGTATTCGCAAAGAGCTTTGGACCATAAGTTAATTCTAAACTATCAAACTTCAAATTTGAAACTACTCAGATTGGGTTGGTCTAAG